AATATATATATATATGGAAATAAACTGCGTCCAATAGGATTTGAACCTATACCAAAGGTTTAGAAGACCTCTGTCCTATCCATTAGACAATGGACGCTTTTCACTCCAATTTTCATATTTCTTGTTCGGAAAAATAGTTGAAAGAATTCCAAGAATTTAGTATTCAAGTCAATGATGCATTACATTAATTCGATTCATTCAATTTTTTTATTTAATATTTTAATAATATTAATATTTCATTTTTAGAATATTAAAGATTATAACGATAAAGTAAAAGCGGGTAGCGGGAATCGAACCCGCATCGTTAGCTTGGAAGGCTAGGGGTTATAGTCGACGTTGATTCATCATTTTTAACGTCTCTAATTCAAAACTGAACGTGAAACTTTGGTTTCATTCAGCTCCTTTATGGAAGATGGATAAATTCCCAGATTCAGACATGAACGAAATAAAAAAATCCGACCCATAACGTCTATGTCAGCTTTTATGTTTAAATCTATTCAGAACAACCCGCTTTCTAGACGATCCCTATAGAAAGGAGGGGGTTTATATTCTAACAATCTTTCTAGTTACTTCGTTCTCTACTTCTATTTGAAAGAATCCTTAGGAAAAGTATTTTGTTTCCACCGAGCTAAAACAATTTATCGATGTCTTTAGTAAACCAAAGACATTGTTTAATAGCTGTTTTGCTTCAATTCCCCCTATAGAAATGAAAAATTGAAGATTTAGTTACGATTAGAAATACACTTTTTATCTTTATCCATGGGTCCTTTACTCATACTCATTCAATTGGAAGTATTTATCCAATAAAAAAAAATTATGTTTCGTAATCTCATAATCCAACTTTTCAATTTAAAATTGATTCTTGGATACAAATCACGAGAATGTATATTCTTCCTCGAATTTTTCATTGAGAGGTAAAGGATTCAATCCTTTTAAGAACTAAAGTTTTTGTTCGGAATGAATATTAATCAAACCGAAAGACCCTTTAACTATATAAGGGGTTATAGAACGAATCACACTTTTACCACTAAACTATACCCGCTACAATCCGATTATTGTATATAAATGGACCTTTTGTCGACCCTAATCAAAACTAAAACAAAAGATCAGAAAAGAATCATGAAAACTAGAGCGTTTACCTTTTGTATCAGAGGACCTAATGAGATTAGGAAAAGGGGATTCATTTCACTTTAATAACTAAATAACAAAAAATAACAAAATAACTAAATAACAAGTGCTTTTTTGCCCGAGGTTTTGTCTCGAACTTAAGCCATAACACAAAAATGGGTTGTGGCAAGAAACGAGAGTTCCCTTTTTCTTATTTAAACCGGAATAAAAGGACTAACTAAGAAAGAAATGGCACTTTGATTCGATACCATTTGATTATATATCATAAAAATGGAAAAGGTTCTTTTTGTTTATCGCAATAACAAGCAATTTTTTTTTTTCTTTATTTATTTTTTTCAAATTTAATAAATCTTTTGATTTATGATTTGTTGGAACAAAAGGGCGGGCCCGGCTAAGTACTGACCGGGCCGGGCCGTGGAACTAAAAAGCCCCTTCGGACGAAATCACGAAATCAAAAAATAAGAGTATATACTATGACGGGCGTTTTCAAGCCTTATTTTTTATAATGTAACATAGTATTATCCTTTTTCAATTGAGAGGAGAGATGGCTGAGTGGACTAAAGCGTCGGATTGCTAATCCGTTGTACGAGTTTTTCGTACCGAGGGTTCGAATCCCTCTCTTTCCGTTTTCATTGATGACTTGGCATTTTCTTTCGAATTTATCGCGAGCTCTTTTTTATTATATTATTTTTATTATTATTATATAGTTAAAAATTATATAGTTAAAGAAGTGGAATAGATAAAATCTTACTAATAACAGTTTAAAATCAAGCAAAGAAAACCTTATTTTTTATTCTTCACGTCCAGGATTACGTCCTGGATCATTAGACAGGAATCCGAAGATAAAGAGAGAAACAAAGAATATCACTACCGTGTAAACAAATAGTTTGAGAGTAAGCATTACACAATCTCCAAGATTTTTTTTTAGGAAAAAAGAGAATAGATTCTCCACTTTTATACCACATACCCTACCCTTTTTTATTTTGACACCAAGAAATAAAGTGGGGTGATCCGGATTTGTCGCGGTTGTACAAGAATTTCAATATTTGAATTGAGAGTGTAAGACGTATCTGATCTTATCAATTCCACGAATTTTTTTCGAATAAATCATGAATTTGTCTGGGACTTTATTAAAAATATCATCGAAAACTTACAGCAGCTTGCCAAACAAAGGCTAAGAGAAAAAAGAACAGGGGTATTACTGGCATAACATCTACAATTGGATTCAAAAAAGCGTAGGCTTCGGGCAATTTGGCGACGAAAAAACTACTGGAATAAAGAGCAGAATTAAGGTAGATACAGATCAAACTTAAAATATTAAGCATAACAAACATTTTGTTTTTGGGGATAATTGTATTTATTTTGATTGAGTTATTAATAAATTGAATCGAGTTTTTTATTATTATATTTTATTATTATAAATAGGGTATTATTGATAGACGAAAAAAAAATGAATAAAAATAAATAAGATAGACCAAAAAACTTTCTTTGATTTGAACTCACCCAATCAAAAATCCTTCTATATCTCAAATCAAAAGAGAATAGAATAAATCATACTTTCGTACAATATCTTAATTGAATTATATGTAATGATCAATAAATTCAGTTTAATTCTATGTCTACATGTATAGTCTACATGTATAAAAATTCTAGTAATCCATTTTAGAAATAATAGATATTTAGACTGGAGTTGACGAATAACCCGTACCAATATTAGTGTTTATTAGTGTCGAATAGAAATAAATGGGGCGTGGCCAAGTGGTAAGGCAACGGGTTTTGGTCCCGCTACTCGGAGGTTCGAATCCTTCCGTCCCAGAGCATACCCCGTCTATATATATTATTATATAATGTGATCATTATATTAACATTCTATTAATATAATATATTTCTAATTTTTTTTTGATATATATAAAATATATCATAATAAAATAGATATAAAAGATTGCCTTTTCGAACAGCCTTCTGTATTAAGAGTAGAATATTGGTATAGAATGTGATTATTATTTTTTTTTTTCATAATCCGCGGAATCATATCTTTTTCACAAATTTAATTGAGTTCAAATAACACGCAAACGATTTTACAGTATAAATCAGTATAAATATGAAAAAATAACAACATAAAATTTCTCCCTTACATCAGTGTTTTTTTATCTATCTTTTTTTAATCACAGATGGTTTAATCCAATATGAATTTCTCTCTCTCTTACTGATGATAAAAAACGAAAGGTCCTTGCTGTAAAACTTTATGTTATGCAAAATGCAAATAATTATATCGGATAGGAGATTTTTCAATCAATTCAATCTTTGTAACGAACTCCTATGAGTTCTTGGTACTTGAAGAAGTGTGAAATTGTTGAATTTATGCTACCACTATTATGTTACTTGAAGATACAGATTCAAAATAACTTGTTTCTTCGTATTATATTTATTTATTCGTGTTATATTAGTTAGAATTTAGTTAACTAATTTGATTTTTACAATAATCGAAAAATATTCTCAAATTTAGAATAATATAAATAAGAAAATAGAAATAATAAAAAAAAAAAAAAATTATTTTTATAGAATTTCCAATATTAAATTCTATTAATCTCTATCCGAACTAATGATTATTCATGATTCCATAATTGAATCAATTACATATGGGTTCCAAACTGAAGGAATGTTATGGTAAAACTTCGTTTAAAACGATGTGGTAGAAAGCAACGTGCGACTTGAAGGACATGATCCGCTGTGGAGTCTTACATCCACCATTTTTTTATATATTATATAGGAATGAAAGTGCTCTTGGCTCGACATCATTTGTTCTGTTCCGCTGTAACTCTCTTTTTTTGGGGGGTATGATATAATATAATATAGTATAGGATGGAGCTCGAGTAGAAAGTATTGATTTATTTTTCAGGGGCAAGAATCTAGGGTTAGTATCAATCAATAAATTGGAACAGCTTCGTAAGTATATTTTCGATACATAAACTTAAAGGGTCCTATTCGAGAAACTTTCCAATTCAAAAGGAAAGTTTGTTGAAATTGGTAAAACTCTTTCGATCAAATCAAAAGGAAAGTGTATTACGCAGGAATCAAACATTCGTATGATTCTTTGACAGAAAGAAATCACAAAAAATGGTATGTTGCTGCCGTTTTGAAAGGATTTAAAGATCACCGAAGTAATGTCTAAACCCAATGATTCAAGGCAAAGATCCTGGAACAAGGAAATACCATTTTCAATTGTCTTAACAACTAGATCAGAAAAGAATCAAAATGGATTCTAAAGAAGACAGACAATTAAAGGGTTAGAGACCGCTCAATAGATGAAATATCTAAAAGGTTTCTCTTTTGAGTTATTTCAGAGTTATCCAACTTGAGTTATGAGGGTGCAAATACGACTAATTTTCTTTTTTGTTGGGTAAGAATAAGAAAAAAGTACTAAAATCAATAGTCTAATTAATTTGATGATTTTATTTTATGGATATATATTTGATATTGTAATTCTATACATAGACATAATTTCTAATTTTCTCGAGCCGTACGAGGGGAAAACTTCTTATACGTTTCTAGGGGGGGTATTCTTCATCTATCCCAATGAGCCATTTATCGAATCGTTGCAATTGATGTTCGATCCCGACGAGAGGGAAGAGATCTTCGTAAAGTGGGTTTTTATGATCCGATAAAGAATCAAATCTATTTAAATGTTCCTGCTATTCTATACTTCCTTGAAAAAGGCGCTCAACCTACAGGAACTGTTCATGATATTTCAAAAAAGGCGGGGGTTTTTACGGAACTTCGCCTTAATCAACAAACAAAATTCAATTAATAAAATAAATATAGAAAAAAAGATCAAGTGAATAAATAAGAAATGACGTAGAAGTAATGGGGTCTATAGACATAAAAATTTGACATTACCCCCGTTTTCGTTGGAACTCTATGAACAAAAAAAAAACAAAGGACTAAATCTGCTTATTTTAGTTATTGAATAAACCTCATTTTTTTTTTCTACTTCTCCTCCGTCTTCCTTAATTTAGTTTTCCACCTATATTATATAGTGCCAATCCAACACAAGTCCTTCGTTTTTTTTTATATTTCAATTTAAATAATTTGAATTTGATTCATTTTAATTGATTGAAATCGGAATTGTTAGTTCGATTTAGAATTTGTTTTCTCTTTTGTATACGTATGCTTTTCTCAATATTCATATTGACAACAGTGTATCAAATAAATATAATCCGATCGTGGATAAATGGATCTATTTATCCCTGTTCCATAGATTTTATTTCATTCAAATAATAGGCTCTTATATTTTCTGTCATACAAGAAGTCTTTTTTGATTAAGATTTTAATCAATTAAACTCGATATATACTAATTAATGGATAATATAAGAGAAGAGAGACAAGAGGCGGTCTATAAATATTTGAAAATCTTTGATTTTATCCTTATTTTATCTTTTATTTGAGAATTTTTTGTATTTTCGTCGGATTTGTTCATTTTTATTATGTTCAGTTAGAGTTTTTTTTCATTTTTTTTTTTTTTTTTTAATGGTTTGATTGTGTTGTACCATTCAATTTCGTTATTTATTGGGATTCTGATTGTATCTACACATTCTAATTTGTTTATTTGGGTTGCTAACTCAACGGTAGAGTACTCGGCTTTTAAGTGCGGCTAGCATCTTTTACACATTTGTATGAAGCAACAGATTCGTCCATACCATCGGTAGAGTTTGTAAGACCACGACTGATCCTGAAAGGAATGAATGGAAAAAGCAGCATGTCGTAGGATAATTCTGAGAATATTTCATTCTTACTGAATAGGTCCAAAATCTTATTTCAATTGTTTAAATTCAATTAAAAAAAAAAGAATTTTTTGGGGGGGTCGAATGAATAAATGGGTAGAGCCTTACTAGAGGTTCCAATTCTAGGGAAATAAAAAGTAACGAGCTTCTGTTCTTCATTTTTGAATGATTACCCCATCTAATTAGACGTTAAAAATATATTAGTGCTTGATGCGGGAAAAGCTTTTCCGATGAGTGGATTAGAAATTTCTTATGAGTCCTAACTATTAGCTATTCCCCTTTATGGGGTAGAGATAAATGTGTAGAAGAAGGCAGTATATTGATAAAGAGATTTTTTTTTTCAAAATCAAAAGAGCGATTGGATTGATAAAATAAAGGGCTTCTAACTATCTTGTTATCCTATAAATGAACATAAATCTATTATATGGAAAGGGAGGGTCTGGAGAGTCCGTTGATGAGTTTGACTTGTTTCCGAGGTATCTAATTTTTTCTTACTATAATATAAATACCTTGTTTTGACTGTATCGTACTATGTATCATTTGATAACCCAATAAATCACCTATTTCTTTTCTGATTCAAATTGAATTTTAAATGGAAGAATTTCAAGGATATTTAGAATTATATAGATCTCAGCAACATGACTTCCTATACCCACTTATCTTTCGGGAGTATATTTATGCACTTGCTCATGATCGTGGTTTAAATAGATCCGTTTTGTTGGATAATGTAGGTTATGACAAGAAATCTAGTTTACTAATTATAAAACGTTTAATTAGTCGAATGTATCAACAGAATCATTTTATTATTTCCGTTAATGATTCGAATCAAAATAAATTTTTTGGGTACAACAAAAATTTGTATTCTCAAATGATATCGGAGGGATTTGCAGTCATTGTGGAAATTCCGTTTTCCCTACGATTAGTATCTTCCTTAGAGGAGACAGAAACCGTAAAATCTTATAATTTACGATCAATTCATTCAATATTTCCTTTTTTCGAGGACAAATTTCCACATTTAAATTATGCATCAGATGTACTAATACCCTACCCCATTCATCTGGAAATCTTGGTTCAAACCCTTCGCTACTGCGTGAAAGATCCCTCTTCTTTGCATTTATTACGGCTCTTTCTTCACGAGTATTATAATTGGAATACTCTTATTACTCCAAAAAAATCCATTTTTGCAAAAAGTAATCAAAGATTATTCTTGCTCCTATATAATTCTTATGTATGTGAATACGAATCCATTTTACTTTTTCTCCGTAACCAATCTAATCATTTACGATTAACCTCTTCTGGGATTCTTTTTGAGCGAATACGTTTTTATGAAAAAATAAAATATCCTGTCGAAGAAGTCTTTGCTAACGATTTTCCGGCCACCTTATGGTTCTTCAAGGATCCTTTTATACAGTATGTTAGATATCAAGGAAAATCGATTCTGGCATCAAAAGATACTCCTCTTCTGATGAATAAGTGGAAATATTATCTTGTCCATTTTTGGCAATGTCATTTTTATGTATGGTCTCAACCAGGAAGAATCCATATAAACCAATTATCCAAGCATTCTTTTGATTTTTTGGGTTATCTTTCA